TTTAGTCGTGGGGTTGGGGGAAAGGATAGGAAAGGTGATTTCACTATATTTTTGACCAGGAACAGGACCTATCACAAGAATATTTTTTTTAGTGGGGCGATAACTCTGAAAAGACAGATTGCCCATCTTTTCTTTCATCTCGGGAGAAATACGATCGAGGGGAGCTAATTCGAATCCCTCAGGTAGAATAAGAACAGCCCCCACATTCAAAGACCCCTTTTTCCCATTAGCAAGAACTTGTTTCAGTTGCATATCATAAGGGATTCTAACAACTGCCTCAAATACAGTATCGGGAAGTACCGCTTGTGGAACTTCAATATCCACGGGCTTATTAGCTAAATGGCAATTGGCACATACAATACGCCCAGTTGCTTCTCGTGGATTTTCATAACCCTGCTGCGCAAAAATGGGATATGCATATGACGTAGATGTCTGAGTTATTACATATATCATGATAGATAGAGAAATGGATCGAGTCATCTGTTCCTTTATCCAAGAAAAGGTATTTCTATTTTGCATGGTCCAATCATTGAGCACGAAAATTTCTACAATAGATTGGGTAGGTTGCTAGTATAGTTCCCTATCTCTGATTCTGGTATTGTTATTGTACTGGAATCATTTTACTGTAATACAGTAGGATTTCCCTAGATGGGTAGAAATAGAAAAAAGTTAGTAAGATTTTGAATGGTTTGTTTCTGTATAAAGTAACAAACATTCTAATTGGGTTAATATCCGTGTATTGTTCTTTAGTCATTCATTGAATGATAAATCACTACAAGTGACGGAGATACGCTATTTAAATAATGGAAGATCCAATATTTCAAAATTGTATCTAGAATGACTGGAAAAGTGGAAACAAGAACCGCTAGAATTTGATCGTTATGATCAAATCCAAAATCTTTGTATACAGAGCCAATCATGAGTTCCCAGCCATGGGGCGAGTGGAATCCGATACATAAATCGGTTAATAAAATAATAGAAAAGGCTTTGATTGTGTCGCTTAAGTTATAGAGGAATTCCTGAACCCAAAAATTTAGAATGACAAGTTCTTCATTACCCAGAATCGAATAGCCGCTTAGAATAGTGAAACATATTATATTGGTTGCGAAGTGTAATATGCTATGGATATGATTCTCATTATGCATTTTGACCAATTGTATCATTTCTTTGTGGATTCCTATACGAAGCTTTTGTATATGTGTCTCTGGGTACTCCTTTATCATTTCGTCCAAAAGGAATAGTTTCTCTAATTCTATGAATTTTTCTAGAACATTCTTTTCTTGAATATTATTCAAGAAAGTTTGGGATTGTTTCGTATTCCACCAATTTGTAACCCAAGATTCCAGACTTTTTTGAACTAAGAGATCGATCCACCAGGGCAAAAAGACTATAGATGCCAGATATGGGAGGTTAGTGAATGCTTTTTTTTTTGGCATTTTAATTTTTAATCTGTGAATTGCTAATGAAACCACCCCATTCGTCAAATCTATTCAATCTGCTACTTCTATGAAATATCAGTTCTATAACAAGGTATCGACCCTATACCTCACTTATGAATTTACCCCCCCTTTGTTTTATGTTTGTCCTTGAATCTAGAAATAGGATAAGGTTCCGCGTCGAAGTGGAATGAAGAAAAAAAAAAAAGATTGTTTCCAGATATCTCAATTGGTCAAATTCGAAGCAATTGCATCCTTTCGATGAATGCCCGAAAGAACCACCTCAATTCATGATATTCGGACTTCGAGACAAAAGAAAACCCTTAGCTTAGATCCATTATTTCGAAAAGTTTCGCCGGCTATGCTTAGCCTGGAATAGTTGAGGGAAATTTATAAAAAATATGGATGTGATGATGAAATCAAAAACGAGTGGCAAAACCAGAGAAAAATGCTAGTTATAAACGATCCAATCATTTGAGAATCCAGGAGCAAAACAAAAGAAGGTAAAAGAAACACCAAGTGACAAAAGAAAAGAGAGGTCATTGAATATGATCCATCAGTTCAGTATGGAATCTATCAATCCAAAATATCGGAACCAAAAAGATGAATTATGGATTCTGAAATGTTCTGATACATTTGATGAATCTAGACTTATTAGTAGTAGATTCGATTTGTTGCTTGCTTGTTAATAATTAGTACCAAAGAATTGCGTTTATTTCCATACAGATAAAAAATAGTTTTGTTTTGGTGGACAAAAACCACTTTGTTTTCTGGTTGTTCCCTAGAATATACAGTTCCTTTTGCTCGAATGGGCGTTCTGAACAAGCTTCAGTGACAATAAATAAAATCGAAAAAAAGAGGATTTCTGAGTGCCTTTTCCAATGCTGAGTTCAGTTCAAAATACTTCAATCGGTACACGCAAGAAATAGGCCAATTCTGCAGCTTTTTGTTCCATTTCTCTTGGAGTCAAATTCTCCTCACTCTGAGTCAAAGGAACGGCGCCCTGTCCTCTAATTTCCATATAAAGGACACGACGAGTAAAAAGACCCTCTTTAACCTCGATTCTAATCGACTGGACATCTCTCATAAGGAATCGAATGAGGATACGACGATTTTTTCCAGGAAATCCCCAACGAAAAATAGACACTATTCCTTCTTTTCTATCGAATCGATCATAACCACTACCTACATTCCACGAAATTGTGCACCACAAATAGGTGCTAATGAAAAGACCCGCGATCCCATAGAAAGACATCACGAGCCCTTGTGGAAAAAAAAAGATTTGCTGAGATGGAAATAAGGATATCAGATTCCGACCAAGATAACTAGAAGTTCCAACCAATAAGAATCCTAATGACCCTAAAAGAAGGATACATGCCCAGCAGAAATTACTTGTTTTTCGAGACCCCGCTATAAGTTTTATCCATATACGTTCTGATCGCCAGTTCATACTAGATCCAGTTTCTTTTTATTGGAATTGAGAGAATAACCCAAATGAATTTTTACTTTCCTTTTTTTTGTTCCCAAAGTAACTCTCATCAACTAGCACGATTATTATGTGAACCTTTAGGAGTCATTCATCCAATTGATTAGATAAGATCTAAAAAAAGAACCTGCTTCGTCGGATCTCACTACGTATATCTACATACATATAGATACCTTGCGTTTCGGTTTCAGACATCTGCGGATCGATTTGAAATTGAAACTAGCTCTACTGAAAATGAAATGAATGCATTTATCCACAGATCACGGTTCCACATACATAAGAAAGAAAGAGAAGAGCTCTTATGTATGTGTTCGGAGGAAGCCGTATCTTGTGCCATATTCCACAAATCTATATTCTGATCAAGTGCAGGTCTTGAAAGAACTCGATGGGATTTGCTTCCATCGGATCTAGAGAATCTTGTTTTTTTGAAGATGAAGAGATAAAGAAGCCATTGCAATTGCCGGAACTACAAGGCCCACTAAAGGCACAAAAAGAGAGGGTAAGTTGAAAGTTGTCATAGAATGAATACCTCGAGTTCAAATTTTTACCTGTTAAAAAGATAGCTTATGATAAGTATATCTATTATCTATTATAAGTAGATAATTAAGTGCCAGAAAAAGTGGACCGATTCACCGGCCTTAGCCCACTTACTCGTGGCCCCCATCTCGAAATTCTTCTTCTCCCGACCCAATCCGAAGATTTCCTGAATCGAAAAGTTCTTTTTGCTGCTGCCGATCCAGCACCTCTACGGTAAAGCCTTCCTCCTTAGCAGTATCTTCAAGGCTAGTCTCCGCAGTGGCTGACACGCCTCCCTCCAGTACGGAAGTCGAGTCGATTGTGGCTGGATCGTTCGGTTCGTCCAGGTCTAATGTCCTTGATTCAGACGGTGGACTGGGCGGATTTAGAGGCGGGTTTGAGGAAAAGAATCCCCAAATCCTCAATCCCAACCATACGGCACCCGCGGTACCTATGGTTCCAACTCCTACAACGAGTAGCCATTTAAACATAAGCTCAACCCAAGGTCTCTGTTTCCGCATGATACCTCTCATTTGGTTAGAATTCTAAGTATAGAATTCAATGATTTTTTTTATTTCTCTTATTTTTTATTTCTCTTATAAAGTATAAAGGCGTAACACAACAATAAAAATCCACTTCTGTGTCCTCAATCGAATAATCTTTCTATTAGATAGAGTAGAGATTTAATTCATCCCGGGTCGAACGCCGATTACTTGTAGAATTTTTATTCCATAAATTTTATGGAATTTGTTTTATCCTTTGATGGATGATTAGAGCCGGCTTACCCGTCACTCTTATTATAGAATAACAATAGCCCAGTGTCAACTCAACAATTTTGCAAGATATCAATAGGAAGGTTGCAACCACCAAAATATAAGGTTGCAACCGCCAAAACCCATAATACTCACAGAGGATAGGACAGCCCCCCTTTCCTTACTTTTTCAGTCATTTTATTTTAGTTCGTTTAATTAACCCGAAGTTCCTTACATAGCCCTTTTTTTGAAATATAATGAACAATTTCTGTGGGGCGAGCACCCCTTTCTAGGAAATATAGAATCGAAGGAACATTTGAATAGGTTTGATTCTTTTTCGGATCGTAAAAACCCACTTTCCCGAGATCTCGTCCTTCTCTTCGGGATCGAACATCAATTGCAACGATTCGATAGATGGCTCATTGGGATAGATATAGATGAACAATGACCCCCCCCTAGAAACGTATAGGAGGTTTTCTCCTCGTACGGCTCGAGAAAGAATGATTTTAATTATTTAATTATATAGTTCCAAATCGATCTATCAAATTAAAAAATTTATATTTATAGCTTTGATTCGTTTTTTTCTTACGTCTCGAACAAGAAAAATCATCTCTACTCCTAACTCAAGTTGTCTAATTCTCAAAGAGCTAAAAGGAAAATCCTTAGACGTAGCCATTTCATTTATTGAGCTGTCTCTAACCCCTTTTGTTTGTCTCGTTTAGAATCCCTTTTGATTCCAATGGTTGAGACAATTCTAAAATGGTGTTTTCTTGTTCCGGGATCCTTTATCTTTGCTTTGAATCATTGGGTTTAGACATTACTTCGGTGATCTTTAATCGTTTCAAAATGGCAGCAACGTTCCTTTTGCGATTTCTTTCTAGCGAAGAATCATACGAACGGTGGATTCACGTGTGATATACTTATGATCGAAATCAAAATAGTTTTCTCAATTCCAACAAAATTTCCTTGAAACTTTTGGTGAATTCGGATGTTTTCGATTTCTATATTGAAGATATACTTACGAAGTTGTTCCCACTTATTGATTGACACTAACCCTAGACCCTTGTCCCTGAGAAATGAATAAATACTTTACGTTCTGCTCGAGCTCCATCAGGTACTATTTACAACCCAGCAAAAAAGGGTTGGTCTAGTGGAACAGACCAAACTATGTCGAGCCAAGAAACATCTTTATTCCTATAAAAAAGGTGGATGTAAGAGTCCACATACGATCATGTCCTTCAAGTCGCACGTTGCTTTCTACCACATCGTTTTAAACGAAGTTTTACCATAACATCCCTCTTGTTCGAAACTCGTATGGAATTGATTCAATATGGAATCATGAATAGTCATTGGCTCAATAGGTCCATAGCAATTTATACTTGAGACTTTTCTATATGGACGGGTAAGCATTTAGTTGGCTGGAGAATTCTAAGTTCTAAAGATGATACCACTTAAAAAAAAAGTGAAGCAGAAGATTCTAAAAAAGAAAAGAGTTTAGAATCGGACTGCTCTGGGACGGAAGGATTCGAACCTTCGAGTCTCGGGACCAAAACCCGTTGCCTTACCGCTTGGCCACGCCCCATTTAGGCTTCTATTTCATACTAAGAAACATTAATAAATAGTATAGTATCGTTATTGGGTATTCGTCAATTTCCGCTCAAATCTCTCTGAAATAAAATATATTAGATTATTGCTAGGATTTAACACGTGTAGTTTTAGAATCCAACAGAATTTATTGATCATTACATATAATTCAATTAAGATAATGTATGAAAGTATGATTACTTCTACTCTCGTTTGAGTATGGAAGGCTTTTTGATTGGGTGATTCAAAGAAAAATAAAGATTTTTAGTGTACCTTAATTACTTTACTTTATTTTTTTCCTTCTATCATATCACTCAATCAAAATACAATTAAAGAAGGAAATGTTTGTTATGCTGAATATCTTTAGTTTGATCTGTATCTGTCTTAATTCTTCCCTTCATTCAATTAGTTTTGTTTTCGCTAAATTGCCCGAGGCTTACGCTTTTTTGAATCCAATCGTAGATGTTATGCCAGTCATACCTGTGCTCTTTTTGCTCTTAGCCCTTGTTTGGCAAGCTGCTGTAAGTTTTCGATGATATTTTGACTACTGTCTTACAAACATTCCTAAGTTTTTAGGAGAAAAAAGATTCTAATAATTTAATTGATAAGCTACGATAAGTCTTACATTAGGAACCCTCGATTCACACATAGAAATTTTGGGACCGCGTATTCCTCGTTCTTACCTTCTACTTCCAGTGACCAAGGATATTAATTAAGGTCCCCTACAATTACAATATATATATAGAGAGAGAGATCGGGCATGAAAGATAATTTTGGTGAAAGAATCTTATTACAAATGCATTTCTGAAAATGACTCTCTTTTGTAGAAAGCACTTCATTTCTTGGTGTCAAACAAAATAGGATATGATATTCGGTCTAAAAATGGATAATCTATTCTCCCTTTTTCCAAAAATGATCTTGGAGATTTTGTAATGCTTACTCTCAAACTCTTCGTTTACACAGTAGTGATTTTCTTTGTTTCTCTCTTCATCTTCGGATTCCTATCTAATGATCCAGGACGTAATCCTGGGCGTGAGGAATAAAAAAAGGCGGTTTTTGTTTTCCTTTCTCGATTTCCTAATTTTGTTATGATTTTCTCTATTCTAGACATTGAACTATGATAAAATCAGAGAAAATGGTTCGGGTTTTTTATTTTGAAAGGCAAATATCAAGTCATTAGAGGAGACGGAAAGAGAGGGATTCGAACCCTCGGTACGAATAAGTCGTACAACAGATTAGCAATCCGCCGCTTTCGTCCACTCAGCCATCTCTCCCACTTGAAAAAGGAGAATTACCCTGGTATGATTATGCATGAAATAAAAAAAAAAAGTCTTTCTTTATTTTTATTTATTTAGTCTTTCTTTTTTATTCTAGACTATAAGAGACTCATTCGATCCTAATTTAGATAGAGATTCAGTTGATTAGTAATTCCATTCGAATTCCATTTCGATACCGAGGATATTTTCCATAGAAAAAAAAGGAAAGAACCTTTCTTTCGTCTGAAAGATTTTTTGATCCCTCGGCCTGGCTAGGTACTGACCAGGCCAGGCCATTTCTTTCTTGTTTTATTCCAAATGAATCATAGATCCAATGATTTATTGGATTTGAAAAAAAAACTTGTTATTGAATGAAGTGAAGCAACAACAATCGTAATAGAAAAGAACGGGGTATTTCTGCTCCTCTGATAGATGATAGAAGTGTCATTTCTTATTATTTATTCTTTCTT